TTTTTTTTATTCATATCGTTTATTATTAATATATTATATTAATATTTAAAAGTATTTAATATTATATACATATTATATATTTATTATATACATATTATATATTATAATTATCTTATATATTATAATATTATCTTATATATTATAATTATCAAAAAATAGAAAAAAAGTAATTTCTATTAAAAAAAGTAATTTCTATTAAAAAAAGTAATTTCTATTAAATATTTTAATTTTAATTAGTGAATTTTAGTTAAATTAATATATTTATTAGTCGATTTGATTAGATTAAATTGGTATTATTATTTATTTTTAATATTTTAATTAACTATTTATTTTAGTTAACATTTTTATTAATAATGTTAGTTTTATTAATAATGTTAGAATAATATAGATTCTATTAATCACTACTTAATAATTAAGTAAAATAGGCAAAAAAATATATGGATTCTAGATTATATATAGAACGATTAGCTCAAATTTTTAGTTTTTAAAAAGTATAGAGATCTAGAGCGGGTAGCGGGAATCGAACCCGCATCGTTAGCTTGGAAGGCTAGGGGTTATAGTCGACGTTGATTCATCATCTTGAACGTCTCTAATGCAAAACCGAACATGAGACTTTGGTTTCATTCGGCTTCTTTATGGGATATGGATAAATTTACAGCTATACGCTAGAAAATAAGACGTGAGTGAAAAAAAAATTGACCCATAACATCTATGTTAGCTTTTCGTTATTCAAAACAAGGTACTTTCTAGATGATCCCTCTAGACAAGTGGGATTCAAATTTCCCAATTTACAATCCTTCTATTCTAGTTACTTCGTTCTTTATTTCTATTTGATAGAATCCTTAGGAAAAGGATTTTGTTTCCACCGAGGTAAAAAAAGTCGATGTCTATAGTAAACTAAAGTCATCGTTTAATACTTAATTTTGCTTCAATTCAATTTCGACTATATAAAACAAGGAAAACGTTGAAGATTTAGTTACGATTAGAAATAAACTTTTCTGTCTTTTTCCATAGATTCTTTACTTATACTTATTCAATTGAATTGATTGATCCAATTAAAATAAAAAAAATTCTGTTTCGTAATTTAATAATCCAATTTTTCAATTTCTAATTGACTGTTGGATACAAATCACGAGAATGTATATTCTTACTCGAATTTTTCATTAAGATGGTAAAGGATTTAATCCTTTTAAGAAATAAAGTTTTTCATCCGAATATCAGCCAAGGGATCCCTTAACTATTCGTTTCAACTACTAGAACGAATCACACTTTTACCACTAAACTATACCCGCTACGATACAATTATCGTATATAATGAACTTTTTGTCGAGTAAGACAATGGAACATTTTGAATATATTTTATTTAATTAGAAGTTAACTATTTCTTTCTATTTCAATTTCTATATTTCAATTTCAAATTCTTTGTTTTATTATTTATTTCTATTATTTTATTATTTATTTCTATTATATAAATTATATATAATAGAAATTCGAAAAATATAGAATTATAAATAAATTCAAATTAATAGAAATTTATAGAATATATTTGTAGAATAGAAAAATCGACAATTTCGAATTCTAATTATATAGAATTCGAATTTCTATAAAAAAAAATAAAATAAATAATTATGAAATTATGATTAAATAAATAATTATGAAAGTATGATTATCTTAAAGTAATAAAGAGAGGGGAAAAGCCTTTTTTTTTCAAGCCTTACTTGTAGTATAATGGAACTACCTGCTCTGTAATGTAACATAAAAATTATCCTTATAATTATAATTAGCTTTTTTCAATCGGGAGAGATGGCTGAGTGGACTAAAGCGTCGGATTGCTAATCCGTTGTACGAATTATTCGTACCGAGGGTTCGAATCCCTCTCTTTCCGGTTCCAGTGATGACTTGAATTTTTTTATCTTTTCTTTGAAATTTAAAAAATATTTTTGTTTTATTTCTTTTCTTATTTCAATATTCTCTTTCATTTTCTATTTCATTTCTATTTAATATTTCTAGTTACAAATTGAAATTTCCAATTTCTTTATTTATATTAATATTTCTATTTCAAATTGTATTTGAAATAGAAATATTAAAAAATCTAGATTCAAATCGAGATTTAGAATAGATAAAGACTGGGTAAAAAGAAATAACATTCTAAAAGAACATTTTAAAATAAGGAAAATCCTTAGAATTTTTATTCTATTCTTCACGTCCAGGATTACGTCCAGGATCATTAGATAAAAACCCAAAGATGAAGAGAGAAACAAAGAATATAACTACTGTGTAAACAAAGAGTTTAAGAGTAAGCATTAGAACATCTCCAAGATCGTTTTTGGTTTGGAAAAAAAAAATAGATTCTCTATTTTTATACCACATTTTCTATTTTAACACCAAAAAATGAAGTGATTTCTAGAAATAGAAATCAATTTTTAAAAATTCATTTGGAATAAGAGTCGGGTCTTTCTTAGAATTTTTTTTGCATAACTACAATTAGGGCACTAATAGAATCAGGAATGAAAAAAAATAAAGAATGATAAAACATAGGGGTGATTTGAAAGGGGTGATTTGAAATTCTCGCGTTTATACAATAACTTTAATGTATCCAATAACTTTAATTAATGTTTGAATTTGGAGCTTAGAGTATAAGACTTATCTGATCTTCTCAATTACTATAATTTGTTTTCTCGAATAAATCATGAATTTTTCTAGGACAGTATTAAAATCTCATCGAAAACTTACAGCAGCTTGCCAAACAAAGGCTAATAGAAAAAAGAGTACAGGGATTACTGGCATAACATCTACGATTGGATTCAAAAAAGCGTAGGCTTCGGGCAATTTTGTGAAGAAAAAATTGCTGGAATAAAGGGCAGAATTAAGACAGATACAAATTAAACTAAAACTATTAAGCATAACAAACATTTTGTTCTTGAAGATAATTGTATTTTGATTGATGACTAAGTTATTAATATGTTATTGATATAAAAATGGATCAAAAATAAAGTAAGGTAGACCAAGAACCCTTCTTTATTTATTTTTATTAAATTGATTGTTATTAAACTCACCCAATCAAAAATCCTTCAATTCTCAAATCAAAAAAGAATAGAGGAAATCATTTTTTTATACAATATCTTAGTTGAATTATCTATTATGAGCAATCAATTCAGTTGAATTCTATATCTATACATATGAAAATCCGAACAAGACGGTAATGTATTTCCTAGATATTTGGATGGGAATTGACGAAGAACCAATATCAATATTAGTTTTTATTAGTGTTGGATAGAAATATGGGGCGTAGCCAAGTGGTAAGGCAACGGGTTTTGGTCCCGCTATTCGGAGGTTCGAATCCTTCCGTCCCAGATATTCTCTAGAATCTATCATTCTTTCTAATCTATCATAATCTATCAAAAAAAAAATGACATACCCCTTAATTTCAATTCATTAACTTGAATTGTAACATATAAGATGGAATATCCAAAATGAATTCGAATGACAATTCTTTCGTCTAACTGATAAATAAGATGATCTTCTACTATTTCGATACTGAGTTTTAGCACTCAGTCTGAAAGACTAACAAAACAATTTCCAATTTTCCCCGCAAAAGTAAAAAAAATGTATCCTGCAAGAATCAACCGTTAATCTGATTCTTTGTTTGTATTTGATACAAAGAAATCGCAAAAAGTGGTATGTTGCAGCCAGTTTGAAAGGATTAAAGATCGCCCAAGTAATGTCTAAACCCAACCATTCAAGGGAAAGATAAAGGATCCTGGAACAAGGAAATACCGTTTTGAATTGTCTCAGCCTTAATCAAAGCCAATTTCCTTAATGAAATGCGGGTGTGGTTAATTCATATAATTCATATCCATATATGTACATATATACCTTTGTAGAAGCAGAACTTTTTTCGCTATTACCCCTCTTTCTCTTGTTCTATTCATACTCTATTGATACTTTTTTTCTTTTTTTGCTATTTTTTTTCTATTTATTTCTATTTGTATACTATTTTACATTTTACTCTATTTGATTTGTAGAGTATTTTTTTTATTGAATTTTATTGAAACTCAATTTCAATTAATTCTTTTGTTTTCTCCAGTATATATTTATTTCTGAACTGAATATATTCACATTGATATTGACAAGAGTGTATCAAATAAATATAATCCCATCTGAGGTAATGGGATCTTATCTGTCGATCTATTTATCCCTGTTCCATAGATTAATTTGAATTGTTTTTTCATTCAAGTGAGGTGTTTGTTCGATTTGTTGTGCTACATAAAGTTTTTTTGAATGAAAATATATAGCACTTGAATGTTCTAATGCGAATTCACATTTCTTTACAAAATTCTCTATTATTATAGAATATCTAATAGAATATATAATATATAATCTAATAATAATCTAATAATATAATAATAGAATATATAATTAATCTAATATATAAATTAGATAAATATCGAATTATCTAATATATTCTATAATATATTCTATAATTTAGAATATTCTAATATAGAATATATATAATTAGATATCTATTATATTTCTAAAATATATCTAATATAGAAGTATAATATAGAATATTAATAAATCAAAAATATATAAGTAAAAAAGTCTTAAAAAAAAAAAGAAAAAAATATATACAATGTATACTAGAAGAGGTATTCGAAGTGAATCTTAGTAGAATACTAAATGGACTATTCCGTAAGTAGAAATAATAAGTAAAATAATAACTATAAGTAAGTAAGAATAAATAAAGTAAGTAAGAATAAATAGGGTAATAGACGAAGGGGAATCTAAAAAATTTTATGTTATCTATATTTATCTATATTGATATATTGATCTTTTTTTCTGTTCCGTATTGATTATAAATATTGATTATAAATTCTTAATAATTTTTTTCTTTTAATTTCTTGTTTTTTCTTGTTTTCATTTTTTGCTAGTTTAATGTTTTGATTGTGGCGTATGATTAAATCGCTTGATGTTTTTTTTTTTCTATTTCTTTTTAGTTA